GGTTCTCCAGGAAAATATGTTGGTTTAGTAGAAACAATTAGAGGGTTTAAATTAATTCTTTCGGGGGAATTAGATAGTCTTCCTGAGCAGGCTTTTTATTTGGTAGGTAACATCGACGAAGCTACCGCGAAGGCTGTGAACTTAGAAATGGAGAGCAAATCGAATAAATGACCTTAAATCTTTGTGTACTGACCCCTAATCGAATTGTTTGGGATTCCGAAGTGAAAGAAATCATCTTATCTACTAATAGTGGACAAATTGGCGTATTACCAAACCACGCTCCTATTGCTACAGCTGTAGATATAGGGATTTTAAGAATACGCCTTAACAACGAATGGTTAACGATGGCTCTGATGGGCGGTTTTGCTAGAATAGGTAATAATGAGATCACTATTTTAGTAAATGATGCAGAGAAGGGTAGTGACATTGATCCCCAAGAAGCCCAAAAAACTCTTGAAAAAGCAGAAACTAATTTGCAGAAAGCGGAAGGTAAGAGACAAACAATTGAGGCAAATCTAGCTCTCAGACGAGCTAGGACACGAGTAGAGGCTATCAATACAATTTCATAATTCGTTTGTGTACCCGACTAAGCAAAATTTCTTTTGCTTCTAAGTTCTTTTGAACTGCCGATTGAATCCAATCAAATAGAATCAAAATTTTAATGCAAATATCAATTCATTTAATATTAATAATTAATAGATGAATATAAAAACTTATTAGATAGCAGAGTCAACGGTATCTAATAAGTTCTACCTACTATTGGATTTGAACCAATGACTCCTGCCGTATGAAAGCAATACTCTAACCACTGAGTTAAGTAGGTCATTTATCATGACAAAGAGAAACAAGCGAGACCCATCCCGTCGATGGATTATAAATGGAATATTATTTATAAGCAACATCAATATTTATAAACACTATCCAATCAAAAAGATCAAAGAGCTATGATGTTGGATGGTAGAATATTCATCTTGACAAGAAATTATCTAGATAATAATAATAAAATATGGATTACAAGCACAAGGGCTATAGCTCAGTTGGTAGAGCAACTCGTTTACACGTGCGCCAATGTTTTTCAAAGAAGTCCATCATGTAATCAAAAGATTTGATCTTCTTGAGAAATCAATGTCTTACTCCATGAGTTTGAGGGAACAATAGCCTGACAAAAGGTTCGGTGCCTATTTAGTTATGCGCTAAATAAAGCCGGTCTTTGATTTGAGATATTGATAGGGTGAATATTTAGTTTATTCAATGCTAGGCAGAATGAGCACAAGGACTTCAAAAAAAATCTCTTTTCATCCTTATGAGCTTTACGGTGTATAAAGTTGCATATTTTATGCTTTAAGCAGAGCTGATAGAGACTCTATTTAACTTAGGTTAATCAAGGCCATAGCAGACCTACGTCAAGATAACCCTTCTTTGAAACACTTTGGCAGTGCTCCTAGATCAGTAATGAATCAAAGGGCATGGAGCCATCTCCTTAATCTTTCTTTCAAAAAAAAATATGGCAGACTAGCTGATATTTCTATTAGTTAATGAAAGAGCCCAATGCAAAAAACTGCATGTTGGGTTTTTGAAACAGTTCGACTCATTTTGATAATAACAAGTTTGATCTGTTTTACCGAGAAGGTCTACGGTTCGAGTCCGTATAGCCCTAAATGAAATAAATGATACAAAAATTTTAAAGTTGTAATTTCCGTATTCTTTTTTTGTATTGTTTGGAACTGTGGAGTGACTTGGTTTATCGGAAAAATATCTATTTCCATAACTTAGCTCACGGAGATTATTTACAGCAGAGCAGAAAACGGAAAACAAAAATGCCTGTCAATAGATCCAATCAGTAGCCTTATAATTTCGGATAAGCAAATCTGTTTTTCTTCATTTTTGTATTTGTAGATTAATTACCTATGAATTTTTCTGTGCACAATCGCGAAATTGGTGATACTTTTTTGTTTATCTACCCAATTCTGCTGAATTTTGCGAGTTAAAATCCTAATATGAGCCCGCTTAAAAAAAAACGTAACTCAACTCCAATCGAATCTAATAGAAGTCAAATGGATCGAGGATCAACCAATTGTATTTGTGGACAAGCTTTAGTTTGAAAAAAAAAAACAGATATTTTATAAATTTTCGTATAAAGATTGTCAAATAGGCTTTTTGGTTGGTATACCGTACCTAGTAAAACACAAAACAAGTAGGTTTCTCTTTTTGTATCTAATAAAAAAGTGTACTATTCTATTTTTTTCTATATGGAATAAATATACCAACACCAATACATTCGAAACACTTCGATAGAAAATCCTAGGAGTTTTACTACACATGATTGCTTACTTCTATGTTTTTAGAGTAAGTATAACGGAAAGAAGATTCGAGGCAATCAATCTTGCAACGAGATCTGTACGATAGTAAACAAAGAAAAATAGATGGTTCGATTAAACCGAATTGTTGTTTTGACTAAACAGTGAGGGATGACTTGAAAATTCCAATTTCAATCAACTAA